CTTTTTATCCAAACAATACCTATGGATACATAAAAAACCTATGGAATCGATTCCATCGCAACTCGGAATATGTAATTCAAAGGTATCAAATAGGAAAAAATATTCTTAATCATAGACCTACAACGAAATACACGATCAACCAACATTTCTCAAATTGGAAAAAAAACCAGAAGAAATGGCCTCTTATTTTGATTTATCAAACCGAGAGATCTATGAATAAGGATCCAAATGCATATAAATACAAATGGTCCAATGGGAGTAAGAATTTCCAGGAACAATTGGACCATTTCATTTCTGAGCAGAATAGCCGTTTTCAAGTAGTGTTCGATCGATTTCAAGTAGTGTTCGATCGATTTCAAGTAGTGTTCGATCGATTACGTATGAATGCATATTCGATTGATTGGTCTGAGGTTATTGACAAAAAAGATTTGTCTAAGTCACTTTATTTCTTTTTGTCCGAGTTTCTTCCATTTTTGTCCGAGTTTCTTCCATTTTTGTCCAAGTTTCTTTTATTTTTGTCTAACTCACTTCCTTTTTTCTTTGTGAGTTTCGGTAATATTCCCGTTCATAGGTCCGAGATCCACATGTATGAATTGAAACGTCCGAATGATCCACTCGGGAATCCGTTGTTAGAATCAATAGGTCTTCAAATCGTTCATTTGAAAAAAAGGAAACCCTTCTTATTGGATGACTTTTATACTTCTAAAAAATCAAAATTATCCTTCAATGAAAGAACAATATTAGAATTTTTGTGCAACAAGATCAACAATATGAATAATCCAAAAAATTGGATATCATTCTATACGAGAGAGAAAGAAGAAGAGAAGAAGAAGCGCAGGAAATCTTTTTATAACTTTTATAACATGAAATCTTTTTATAACATGGATTCCTATTTCTCAATGATATCCCACGATCAAGAGAATTGGCGGAATCCCCTGAAACCATTTCATAGAAGTTCATTGATATCCTCTTTTTATAAAGCACATCGACTTCAATTCTTTAATAATCAATATGTGGTAAGGTCTTGTAATTCTGATTTTACGTATTTGACGTTTGGACAATTCTTCGATTTATTAAACAAACCATTCGGCGGTAAAAAAAAAAGAGAGATTCGTTCAATCGAGTTAGGGGTATCTAACTTCGGGTTCATACCTAAATATTTACCATCCGAAAAGAGGAAAAAACACAGTCCTTGTTTAACAAAATCCTTTGAAAAAGGGCCGATGTATAGAAACTATCAAAGAAATAGTGTTTTTTCAACTCTCTCAAAATTGAAGCAATTCCAACCATATATAATACAATTGTTATTTACCCGGACAGGACACGAATATCTAAATTTAATATTTTTAGATACTTTTTTAGACCTATTGGCGATACTACGTAGGAGTCCTAAATTTCAAGAATTTGTATCCATTTTTCATGATATTAGAGATGGATCCAAGCGAATTCTTCGGGAAAAATTGTGTCTTTCACCACGGAATCCTATAAGTGAGATTTCGAGTAGGTGTTTACACCATTTTCTTGTGCACGTGTGCGAAGATATTTTGGAAAATGAGTCACCATTGATATCGACACATTTGAGCGAGTTCTTCGTTTTAATCTTTATCCTTCTTCTTGTTACCGGATATCTCGTTCATACACATGTTGTCTTTGTTTCTCGATTCTCTAATAAGTTACAGACAGAGTTCGAAGAAGTCAAATCTTTGGTGATTCCATCATACATGATTGAGTTGGAAAAACTTCTGGATAAGTATCCTATATCAGAACTAAATTCTTTCGGGTTAAAGGATATGTTTCTCGTTATTCTGAAAGAATTAGGAAATTTTCTAGAAGAAAGACGAGGTTCGGCTTCTGCTGGCAACATGCCAAGGGGTGGTGGTCCCGCTTATGGGGTCAAATCCATACGTTCGAAGATGAAAGATTTGAATCTCATCGATCTCATAAGGATTATACCAAATCCCATCAATCGAATCGCGTTTTTGAGAAATACTAGATATTTAAGTCATACAAGTAAAGCGATCTATACCTTGATAAGAAAAAGAAAAGATGTTAATAGTGATTGGGTTGATGATAAAATAGAATCCTGGATCTTGAACAGTGAGTTCATTGCTGATAAAGAAAGGCAATTCATAGTTCAGTTATCTACCTTAACGACAGAAAAAAGGATTGATCAAATTTTATTGAGTCTGACTAATAGTGATCGTTTATCAAAGAATAACTCTGGTTATCAAATGATTGAGCAACCGGGAACAATTTACTTACGAAATTTAATTGACATTCATAAAAAGTATCTACTAAATTATGAGTTCAATACATCCTGCTTAGCAGAAAGACGGATATTCCTCGCTCATTATCAGACAATCACTTATTCAGAAACCCCGTGTGGAGGTAATGCTTTGGATTTCCCATCTCATGGAAAACCCTTTTCGCTCCGCTTAGCCCTATGCCCTCCTAGGGGTATTTTAGTGATAGGTTCGATAGGAACTGGACGATCCTATTTGGTCAAATATCTAGCGACAAACTCCTATGTTCCTTTGATTACAGTATCTCTAAACAAGTTCATGGATAACTATCCTAACAATTTCGATAAAAATGATCTTTTTGATGAGGATAAGGATACTCTTTTTGATGATAGAGAGGGTACCATTTACAGTCTTTTACCTAGGAACGAGAATAGTTGCTATAATTTGGATAGGTATGATAGTGACTATCTCGAACGTAACTATGATAGCTATTTGGAATTGATAAGTATGGACTATGCGATACCTGATGATTGCATATCGGAAGTAAACCGATTTTTTCTCACGCTTCAATTCGAATTAGCAAAAGCAATGTCTCCTTGCATAATTTGGATTCCGAACATTCATGATCTGGATGGGAAAGAGTCGAATAACTTATCCCTGGGTCTATTAGTGAACTCTCTTTCCAGGGATTCTGAAAAATCTTCTACTAGAAATATTCTTGTTATTGCTTCGACTCATATTCCCCAAAAAGTGGATCCCGCTCTAATAGCTCCGAATAAATTAAATACGTGTATTAAAATACGAAGGCTTCTTATTCCACAACAAAGAAAGCACTTTTTCAGTCTTGCTCGTACGCGGGGTTTTCACTTGGAAAAGAAAATGTTCGATACTAATGGATGCGGGTCCATAACTCTGGGTTCTAATGTACCAGATCTTGTAGCACTTACCAACGAGGCGTTATCGATTAGTATTATACAAAAAAAATCCATTATAGACACTAATATAATTAGATACGCTCTTCATAGACAAACTTGGGATTTTAGATCTCAGATAAGATCGGTTCAGGATGATAGTATATTTTTATATCAGATAGGAAGGGCTGTTTCACAAAATCTACTTCTAAGTAATTTTCCCATAGATCCTATATCTATCTATATGAAGAAGAAATCATGTAACGACGGGAATTCTGATTTGTACAAATGGTACTTGGAACTTGGAACAAGCATGAAGAAATTAACGATACTTCTTTATCTTTTGAGTTGTTCTGCCGGATCCGTCGCTCAAAACCTTTGGGGACCTAATGAAAAAAATCATGGTATCACTTCTTATAGACTCCTTTATAATGATTCTGATCTAGTTCATGGCCTATTAGAAATAGAAGGTGCTCTGCTGGGATCCTCACAGACAGGAAGTCCGTTTGATAATGATGGCATAACATCTCTTCTTAGGCCCGAACCAAGGAATCCCATAAATATGATTCGAAATGGATCTCGTTCTATCCTTGATCATAGATTTCTCTATGAAAAATATGAATCGGGGTTCGAAGAAGGGGAAGGCGACCCGCTAGAGGAGGATTTATTCAATCACATAGTTTGGGCTCCTAGACTATGGCGCCCTTGGGAATTTATATTTAATGATTCTATCGAAAGGTCCAATGAATTCGGATTTCCCTATTGGGAAAGGTCATTTTGGGACAAGCAGATCATTTATGATGAAGAGGGTGAGGGTGAGGGTGAGGGTGAGGGTGAGGGTGAGGGTGAGGGTGAGGGTGAGCTTCAAGAGAATGATTCGGAGTTCTTGCAGGATGGAACCATGGAGTACCAGACACAAAATAGATCTTTCAAAGAACAAGGCGTTTTTCGAATAAGCCAATTCATTTGGGACCCCTCGGATCCACTCTTTTTGCTATTCCAAGATGATCCTTTTGTATCTGTGTTTTCACGTCGAGAATTGATTCCAGATGAGGAGATGTCAAATGTACTTTTGACTTGCCAAACAAAAAAAATTTATTGGAAATATCTAAATGAACCCTGGTTTAGGAAGAATATGCCAGAACAGAATTTCGAATTGTTGATTGATCGACAGAGACTGTTTAGAACCAATAGTTCATTATCAAATGAATTGTTTCGTTCTAATACTCTATCCGAGAGTTATCAATATTTATCAAATCTGTTCCTATCTAATGGAACCCTATTGGCTCAAATTACAAAGACATTGTTGAGAAAAAGATGGCTTTTCCCGGAGGAGATGGTTGTTACTATCTGTTCCAATAACGAATGATTGGTTTAACTGAATAACTAAATAAAATAGATACTTTCTTTCTCGTCATCTCAAGTCGATATGGGGATCTTTCAATTGAAAGGATCCCCTAATATAGATAATACAGATTCCCGTTGACCGAGCCTAACTCTAATTGTTTTGTTCTGAAGCAAACAAATAGATGCACGGGATGGTTTGTCCTATTCAGATATTCACGACCAATAAGTACAGAAAAATGGACTCTCCATTCATTAGATAGATAAGATAACCAAAACTTCGTGATCTGCTGGCGAACTTATTCCTATTCAATAAGAGATCTCAATATTATGCCTTGAAGAGGACTCGAACCTCCACGCTATTTAGCACGAGATTTTGAGTCTCGCGTGTCTACCATTTCACCACCAAGGCATCTTCTAAAGTGAATTATATTCTAGGAATATGATATCTATCTAGTCTTATGTATGGAATGACAAAGGTGAAGTTTTAGAGTATTTTTAT